AACGGAGGCTCGTTTACTTATGTTTTCTCATATGAATCTCTTGTCTCCAGCTATCGGGGACCCTATTTCTGTACCAACTCAAGACATGCTTATTGGACTCTATTTATTAACAATCGGAAATCGTCGAGGTATTTGTGCAAATAGGTATAATCCATATAATAGTGGAAACTACCAAAAAAAAATAGTTAATAATCATAATAATAACTATAGGTATATGAGGGAAAAAGAACCCTATTTTTCTAGTTCCTATGATGCACTTGGAGCTTATCGACAGAAAAGAATCAGTTTAAATAGTCCTTTGTGGCTCCGATGGAGACGAGATCAACGTGTCATTGGTTCAAGAGAAGTTCCCATCGAAGTTCAATATGAATCTTTAGGTACTTATCATGAGATTTATGGGCACTATCTAATAGTAGGAAGTATAACAAAAGAAATCCGTTCTATATACATTCGAACTACTCTTGGTCATATTTCTTTTTATAGAGAATTAGAAGAAGCCATACAGGGTTTTTGTCGAGCCTACTCATACGCTATCTAATCTAATTTCTTAGATTAGGCGATGTTTGTGCCTAGTGCCTAGGGTAATTCAGGTCTCCCAAATTTCACTGGTATTCTAATTTCTGAATTTCTGTGTGAATCAAGATTGAGGAAAGGAAGTTTTCGAATCATTGACTTGGGTCCATTGTCGAATCCTACTTAGCAGAAGAAATATAAGAGAAGAGGTACTTATGGCAGAACGGGCTGATCCGGTCTTTCACAATAAAGTGATAAATGGAACTGCTATGAAACGACTTATTAGCAGGTTAATCGATCATTTCGGAATGGCATATACATCACATATCTTGGATCAAATAAAAACTTTGGGTTTCCAGCAAGCCACTGCTACATCTATTTCATTAGGAATTGATGATCTTTTAACAATCCCTTCGAAGGGATGGTTAGTCCAAGACGCCGAACAACAAAGTTTTATTTTAGAGAAACACCATCATTATGGGAATGTACACGTGGTAGAAAAATTACGTCAATCCATTGAGATATGGTATGCTACAAGTGAATATTTGAGAAAAGAAATGAATCCTAATTTTCGTATGACTGATCCTTCTAATCCAGTACATATAATGTCCTTTTCGGGAGCTAGAGGAAATGCATCTCAGATACATCAATTAGTGGGTATGAGAGGATTAATGTCGGATCCCCAAGGACAAATGATTGATTTACCCATTCAAAGCAATTTACGTGAAGGACTTTCTTTGACAGAATATATAATTTCCTGCTATGGAGCTCGCAAAGGAGTTGTAGATACTGCTGTACGAACATCAGATGCTGGATACCTCACACGTAGACTTGTTGAAGTAGTTCAACACATTATTATACGTAGAACAGATTGTGGTACTATCCGAGGTATTTCTGTGAGCCCTCAAAATGGTATGACAGAAAAAATTTTTGTCCAAACACTAATTGGTCGTGTATTAGCAGACGATATATATATTGGTTTGCGGTGTCTTGCCACTCGAAATCAAGATATTGGGATTGGACTTATAAATCGATTCATAACCTTTCGAGCACAACCAATATATATTAGAACCCCCTTTACTTGCAGGAGTACATCTTGGATCTGCCAATTATGTTATGGTCGGAGTCCTACTCATGGTGACCTGGTCGAATTGGGAGAAGCTGTAGGTATTATTGCAGGTCAATCAATTGGGGAACCAGGGACTCAACTAACATTAAGAACTTTTCATACTGGTGGAGTATTCACAGGTGGTACTGCCGAGTATGTACGAGCTCCTTCTAATGGAAAAATAAAATTGAATGAGAATTTGGTTCATCCCACACGTACCCGTCATGGGCATCCCGCTTTTCTATGTTCTATGGACTTGTATGTAACTATTGAGAGTCGGGATATTCTACATAATGTAAATATTCCACTAAAGAGTTTGATTTTAGTTCAAAATAATCAATATGTAGAATCAGAACAAGTAATTGCTGAAATTCGTGCTGGAACGTCCACTTTTTATTTTAAAGAGAAGGTACGAAAACATATTTATTCTGAATCAGAGGGAGAAATGCACTGGAGTACTGATGTACACCATGCACCTGAATATACATATGGTAATGTTCATCTATTATTAAAAACAAGTCATTTATGGATATTAGCAGGAGGTTCGTGCAGATCTAGTATAGTGTCTTTTTCGCTCCACAAGGATCAAGATCAAATGAATCCTCATGCTTTTTCTGTCGAAGAAAGATATATCTCTGATCTATCAATGACTAACGGTCGAGTAAGATATAAATTGTTAGATACTTCTGATAAAAAAGATAAGAAAATTCTTGACTATTCAATAAGACCTGATCAAACCATATATAATGGTCATTGGAATATTATATATCCTTCTATTATCCAAGGGAATTCTTATTTCTTGGCGAAAAAGCGAAGAAATAGATTCATCATCCCATTACAATATGATCAAAAACGAGAGAATAAACTAATACCCTTTGGTATTTCAATTGAAATACCAAAACAAGGTATTTTACGTAGAAATAGTATTCTTGCTTTTTTTGATGATCCACGATACAGAAGAAATAATTCGGGAATTACTAAATATGGGACCGTAGAGGTCAATTCAATTATCAAAAAAGAGGATTTAATTGAGTATAGAGGATCAAAAGAATTTATTCCGAAATACCAAATGAAAGTAGATCGTTTTTTTTTTATTCTCGAGGAAGTGCATATTTTACCTGGATCTTCATTGATAATGGTCCAGAACAATAGTATCATTGGAGTAGATACACAACTCGCTTTAAATATAAATACAAGAAGTCGAGTAGGCGGATTAGTCCGCCTGGAGAGAAAAAAAAAATATATTGAACTAAAAATATTTTCCGGAGATATTTATTTTCCTGGAGAGGCAGATAAGATATCTAGGCACAGCGGCATTTTTATACCACCGAAAACAAAAAAAAAAAATTCTAAGGAATCAAAAAAATTGAAAAATTGGATCTATGTCCAACGGATCACACCCACAAAGAAAAAGTATTTTGTTTTGGTTCGACCCGTAGTCACATATGAAATAACTGATGGCATAAATTTAGCAACACTTTTTCCTCAAGATCTCTTGCGGGAAAAGGATAATGTCCAACTTAGAGTTGTCAATTATATCCTTTATGGAAATGGCAAGTCAATTCGAGGAATTTTTCACACAAGTATTCAATTAGTTCGCACTTGTTTAATATTGAATTGGGATCCAGAACAAAATGGTTCTCCGAAAGATATTCGTGCTTCCTTTATTGAGGTAAAGGGAAATGATCTGATTCGAAATTTCATGAGAATTGAGTTAGTAAAGTCCAGCATTTCGTATATCGGAAAAAGATATGATAGGGCAAGTTCAGGATTGATTTCCGATAATGGATTAGATCGTACAAATATAAATCCTTTTTACTGCAAGGTTAGTATTCAATTACTTACACAACATCAAGGTACTATTGGTACATTGTTGAATCGAAATAAGGAATGCCAATCTTTGATAATTTTGTCATCATCCAATTGTTCTCGAATTGGTCCATTCAATGGTTCGAAATATAACATGATAAAAGAATCGGATCCCATAATCCCAATTAAGGATTTGTTGTGTCCTTTGGGGACTATTGTCCCTAAAATGGTAAATTTATATTCATTTTACCATTTAATAACTTATAATCAGATTTTGTTAAAGAAATATTTGCTACTTGGTAATTTTCAACAGACTTTCCAAGTACTTGAAGTACTTAAATACTGTTTAATAGATGAAAATAGGAGGATTTATAATCCCGATCCATGCAGTAACATCATTTTGAATCCATTCCATTTGAATTGGCATTTTCTCCATCACGATTATTGGGAAGAGACATCTACAATAATTAGCCTTGGACAATTTTTTTGTGAAAATATATGTCTATTTAAATATAAATCGCACATAAAAAAATCTGGGCAAATTATAATTGTTGATGTTGACACTTTAATTATAAGATCCGCTAAGCCCTATTTAGCCACTCCAGGAGCAACTATTCATGGCCATTATGGTAAAATATTTTACGAAGGAGATACATTAATTACATTTATATATGAAAAATCAAGATCTGGTGATATAACACAAGGTCTTCCAAAAGTGGAACAAATCTTAGAAGTACGTTCGATTGATTCAATATCAATGAACCTTGAAAGGAGAGTTGAAGGTTGGAACAAAGGTATACCAAAAATTTTTGGAATCTCCTGGGGATTCTTGATTCAAGCCGAGCTAACCATAGCTCAAAGTCGTATCTCTTTGGTTAATAAAATCCAAAGGGTTTATCGATCTCAGGGGGTACAGATCCATAATAGACATATAGAGATTATTGTACGTCAAGTAACATCAAAGGTGTTGGTTTCAGAAGATGGAATGTCTAATGTTTTTTCACCTGGGGAATTAATTGGATTGTTGCGAGCGGAACGAGTGGGGCGCGCTTTGGACGAAGCGATCTCTTATCGCGCAATCCTATTGGGAATAACAAGGACATCTTTGAATACTCAAAGTTTCATATCCGAAGCAAGTTTTCAAGAAACCGCTCGAGTTTTAGCAAAAGCTGCTCTACGAGGTCGTATTGATTGGTTGAAAGGCCTGAAAGAGAATGTTGTTCTAGGTGGAATTATACCTGTTGGTACAGGATTCAAAAAATTAGTGCACCATTCAAGTAAGGACAAAAACTTTTATTTGGAAATCAAAAGAAAGAATCTATTTGACTTGGAAATAAAAGATCTTTTGTTACACCATAGAGAATTATTTTGTTCTTATGTACCAAACAATTTCCATGAGACATTAGAACAATCATTTACGCGATTTCATGATTCCTAAGAGCGGATTCTTTTACTTTAACTATCTTTAACTATCTTTTAATTATCTGTTTTTTAATTATCTGGTCTGGCTTTTCTTTTAACTTAACTATCTTGTTCTTGTTTGAATATTGATAAAAAAATAATTAATTAAAAGACATTAATGGTTTGTACTGTGTATTAAAGGTCAATTCCCGGCAGAAGGTTCCATCGGAACAATTACTTATTTCAAAGTACCTCGTCTCTTTGTTAAAGTTAAAAAAAAAAACAAAAAGGAAGTGTGGGAAAAATGACAAGAAGATATTGGAACATTAATTTAGAAGAGATGATAGAGGCCGGAGTTCATTTTGGTCATGGTACTAAGAAATGGAATCCTAGAATGGCCCCTTACATCTCTGCAAAGCGTAAAGGTATTCATATTACAAATCTCACTGGAACTGCTCGTTTTTTATCAGAAGCCTCTGATTTAGTTTTTGATGCGGCAAGTAGGGGAAGAACCTTCTTAATTGTTGGTACCAAAAATAAAGCAGCAGATTCAGTAGCATCGGCTGCAATAAGAGCCCGGTGTCATTATGTTAATAAAAAATGGCTTGGTGGTATGTTAACAAATTGGTCTACTACGGAAACGAGACTTCAAAAGATCAGGGATTTAAGAGCAAAACAAAAGATGGGTAAACTCAACCGTCTTCCCAAAAGAGATGCGGCAATATTGAAGAGAAAATTATTTACCTTGCAAACATATCTCGGCGGTATCAAATATATGACGAGGTTGCCTGATATTGTGATCATCGTTGATCAGCAAGAAGAATATACGGCTCTTCGAGAGTGTGTAATTTTGGGTATTCCGACGATTTGTTTAATCGATACAAATTGTGACCCGGATCTCGCAGATATTTCGATTCCATCCAACGATGATGCTATAGCTTCAATCCGATTGGTTCTTAACAAATTAGTATCCGCAATTTGTGAGGGCCGATCTAGCTATATAAGAAATCCTTGATTATGATTAAGGGGGGATTTTTGGATTCGGTTACTATTTATTCTTGAATTAAATAGAAAAAAGCAAAAAGGTAAGTGCGGGCATATTGATAATATGTTATTATATTACGTGATTTCTTGGTATCCTATGTAAATTCTTGATATCTTAAATATACAATTAATGAATACGATTTTTGATTCATATTGGTGAGTTGAAAAAGAGATAGAGATGGTTGAATCAAAATAATTTCTTTTTTGAAGTTCAATTTCTGCTAGAGGACAATATGAATGTTATACCATGTTCCATTAAAACACTCAAAGGGTTATACGATATATCGGGTGTAGAGGTAGGCCAACATTTATATTGGCAAATAGGAGGTTTACAAATCCATGCCCAAGTACTTATCACTTCTTGGGTAGTAATTGCTATCTTATTAGGTTCAGTCATTATAGCTGTTCGGAATCCACAAACCATTCCGACCAACGGTCAGAATTTCTTTGAATATATCCTTGAATTTATTCGAGACTTAAGCAAAACCCAGATTGGAGAAGAATATGGCCCTTGGGTTCCCTTTATTGGAACTATGTTCCTCTTTATTTTTGTTTCTAACTGGTCAGGTGCTCTTTTACCTTGGAAAATTATACAGTTACCTCATGGAGAATTAGCTGCACCCACGAATGATATAAATACTACTGTTGCTTTAGCTTTACTCACGTCCGTCGCATATTTTTATGCGGGTCTTAGCAAAAAAGGATTGGGTTATTTTGGGAAATACATTCAACCAACCCCCATCCTTTTACCAATTAACATCCTAGAAGATTTCACAAAACCTTTATCTCTTAGTTTTCGACTTTTCGGAAATATATTAGCCGATGAATTAGTAGTTGTTGTTCTTGTTTCTTTAGTCCCTTCAGTAGTTCCTATACCTGTCATGTTTCTTGGATTATTTACAAGTGGTATTCAAGCTCTTATTTTTGCAACCTTAGCCGCGGCTTATATAGGTGAATCCATGGAAGGTCATCATTAACTAGCTTTTCAAATAGTCTTTTTTTTTTTAATTCTATTATTAAGCAAGCTTATCCCACATGATTCATGATAATCCAATTGGATGGGTAAGATAATAGTGTATGATTCCATCATCTAGAATTGTAGGAGAAAAGATAGACAATATTCCAACAGAATTCTAAAAAAAAGAAGGGCTGGGGAGGTTATAGTTAGAGTATAATATATGTAATAATGTCTATAGGCTCTAAACCCCCGTCTATTTTTATAGGAATTATTCTATTCCAGAATCAATTAAAAAAAATTAGGATGGTTTACATTATGGAAGAAAAGAATGGATATGTGATATTAGAATCACATTAAATATTTTTTAGTTATATGAGATAAGTCTATCCATAATATCGCTATATTACATAACTATATAATATTTATTATAATATTTATTTTTTTTATAGTATTGTTTATTATATTTATTTATTTATTTTTATTATAGTATTGTATGTAGTATTGTAAGGCTAGAATTTATATTTTTCCTAATTACAACCAATCCTATAATCATAATCTGGATCCTCATTATTCATATTTGTTATGTTATATATGAACAATATACAACATTAAATAAATATATATATATTTATTTATTATCCGGTTTAATTCAAATTGAAATTAGATTCAATTCATTATATATTTCTTATTTATATATTTATTTATATATATATATATATTCTTAATTCCTTAATTCTTATATTTTTATATTAAAATATTCAAAATTTTTGTTATTATTTTATTTATTATTATTTGATAATATGTATAATATACAATACAAATTACAAATAATATAATTTATTATAATTATAAATAAATAATTAATAAATTAAATAAATAATTAATAAATAAATTCTTAATTTAAGTTAAGATATTAATAATTAATATCTATTGGTACTTTTTTATTACTATTACATATTAATATATATATATTTTATTATATTAATTTTTATTTATATTGAATTAATTTGGTATTAAATTAATTTGATAATTTGATTGATATTGATTGCAGCTCACACTGTATTTAGATAGATTTCAATATCAGTCCTTCTCTTCTAGCAATTTTTTTTGAATGAAAAAATAAATAAACTTAACAATAGTGTAGTGTAGTAAAATTTACAAAAACTCTATGATAGTTAAAAACTAAAAACGAGATAGTTCTGATGATTCCGTTTTTTAATTTAGTAATTAATATTATTATTTCAACTTGTGGATCTTAATTAAAAAAGTCATAATTGATTGGTTGATTGTATCATTAACCATTTCTTCTTTTTTGTTTTGTGTGAGGAACTTACCATGAATCCACTGATTTCTGCCGCTTCCGTTATTGCTGCTGGATTGGCCGTGGGGCTTGCTTCTATTGGACCTGGAGTTGGTCAAGGTACTGCTGCAGGCCAAGCTGTAGAAGGTATTGCGAGACAACCGGAAGCAGAGGGTAAAATACGAGGTACTTTATTGCTTAGTCTAGCTTTTATGGAAGCTTTAACAATTTACGGACTGGTTGTGGCATTAGCACTTTTATTTGCGAATCCTTTTGTTTAATCCTCAAAATATAAAAAAAAGTATCTTAGAGACTTTTTTCTTATTAACTCTTAACTTGGAATTTTCCTTTGCTTCTTAGAATTATATTAACACGTTACTAAAAAATTACTTATTTATTGAGACAATACCTAGGAAGGGTTGATTTGAAGATGAGGAATTACCGCATTTACTTGCTTTCTTCCTTTCTGTCTTTAGCTTAGAGTACAATAGAAAACTTTTTTATTTTCATTGTTTGGAAGTGTTTCAACAAATGAAATATTTTTCAATTGATATCAGATCTAAAACCTAAGTCTAAAGTCTAAGTAAAGTATCTTATTAGAATTAGAAAATTTTTTAAAATGTAAAAAAATTTAAACAAAACAAATGAAATTACTAGATTTCTTTTATTCTCATTAAATAAATAAAGTGGAAATAAATAAAAAAAAAGAAATCGATCAAAAAAAGGGCGATCGGAGTGATACAAAGAGAACTCTGTTCTTTGTTAGTCCTATCCAAAAGAAAAGAGAGGAGAATATATGAAAAATGTAATTGATTCTTTCGTTTACTTGGGCCACTGGCCATACGCCGGAAGTTTCGGGTTTAATACCGATATTTTAGCAACAAATCCAATAAATCTAAGTGTAGTGCTTGGTGTATTGATTTATTTTGGAAAGGGAGTGTGTGCGAGTTGTTTATTTCAAGAATAGGATGGATCCATCCATCTGCACTTATGGTATTTATAAGGGATAGGGGAAATAGTAAAAAAGTGCACGATCTCGACGAATTTCTTCTGAATAAATTAAGAAATTATATGCAAGAACCATAGCATTTCGTGATTTATTGGTAAATCCACTTTGATTCTCTATCAACCAATAATGCGAGACCTTTAACATGGTTAAAGCTAAATTGTTTAAAGTCCGGACAAAACATGGTATTCTTTCTACCACTACGTTAGTAACCAAATAGTTCAAAAAAAATTGGTAATTTATTTGATTTTGATATATAACACTCATATCAATAAATAAATTGAAACTATTTACGAGATAAAAAAAGGAACTTTGTTTCCTTTTTTTATCTAATGCCGAATCGACGACCTATGTATAAAAAAGAGGAATTTTTGGACTTGAAGAAACAAAAATATAATATAATTATTATTATTTTAATTTTTATAATCATATTTCCTTTTTTCATTCAAAAAAAATGAAAAAAAAAGTACAAATAAAAAAACAACTTTGCTGACAATTTTAGATTTTGATCTGGTCTAGTCGGAAGAGTCTTCCTAATATTCTGGTTTTTTATTTTATAAGTTTTGATATGTTTAACTACAAACAGAAAAGAGAAGGTAGGCTCATTACATTAAAAAAGCTATGGGAATACTCATACCATAAATAAATAATTGAGCGTGAGAGCCAAATGAATCGAAAGATTCATGTTTGGTTCGGGAAGAGATCATGGAAGTTGTGAAATTAATGGTAAGATAATCTACTTTCATTAAATGATTTATTAGATAATCGAAAACAGAGGATTTTAAGTACTATTCGAAATTCGGAAGAATTACGTAAAGGGGCCGTTGAGCAGCTCGAAAGAGCCCGGACTTGCTTACGTAA